AAACTTTAATTTGAAAGTTTCCTTTTTATTTTTAGAACAAGAAAGAATGGATTCCGAAAAGGAAACAAAATTTTTAAAATTTTTATTCGATGCAATTAGAACTGATACTAAAAATAAAAAAAGAAAAAAAAAAATTATTGGAATAAAAGAAATCAGTAAAAACGTCCCTCGATGGTCATTCAAATTAATCAATGAATTAGAACAACAGGAAGGAGAGGGTGAAGAAGAAGTACCCATTGATTATCAGATTCGTTCAAGAAAAGCCAAACGTGTAGTGATTTTTACTGATAATCGGCGAAATAATGATAATAAAGATATTACAAATCCTGATAAAACAGACGAAGTGGCTTTGATACGCTATTCGCAACAATCGGATTTTCGTCGAGACATAATCAAAGGGTCTATGCGAGCACAAAGACGTAAAACAGTTATTGGGGAACTCTTTCAAGCAAATGCGCATTCTCTCCTCTTTTTGAACAGAATATACAAACCACACCTTCTTTTTTTTGATACCTCCGGGGTAATGAAACTCATTTTTCGAAACTGGATGGGAGAGGGAACAGAACTAAAAATTTCAGATTATATAGAAGAAAAAAAAGAGAAAGACAAAAAAGAAGAGAACAAAAGAAAGGAAAAAGCACGAATAGAAATAGCGGAAGCCTGGGATACTATCCCATTCGCACAAGCAGTAAGAGGTTTAATGTTAATAACTCAATCGACTCTTAGAAAATATATTCTATTACCTTCATTAATAGTAGCTAAAAATATTATCCGTATACTACTATTGCAATTTCCTGAATGGTCTGAGGATTTCAAGGAATGGAATAGAGAAATACATATTAAATGCACCTATAATGGTGTTCAATTATCAAAAAGAGAATTTCCAAAAAATTGGTTACTAGACGGCATTCAGATAAAAATACTGTTTCCTTTCTGTCTGAAACCTTGGTACGGATCTAAGTTAGGGTCTTCTTATATAGATCGAATGAAAAAGAAAGGGCAAAAAGATGATTTTTCTTTTTTAACAGTTTGGGGAATGGAGACTGAACTTCCTTTTGGTTCTCCCCGAAAACGGCCTTCCTTTTTTGGACCTATTTTAAAGAAACTCGAAAAAAAAATTGGAAACTTAAAAAAAAAATATTTTCTAATTCTACAAGTTTTAAAAGCAAGAACAAGATTTTTTCTAACTATCTCAAAAAAAACAAACAAATGGTTTAGCAAAAGTATTCTATTTTTAAAAATAATAATAAAAGAAATTTCAAAAATAAAAAGAATTCTATTTAGTAGATTGAAAGAAGTAGATAAATCAAGCGAAACGAAAAAAGAAAAAGATTCTATAACGCGTAATCAAATAATTCATGAATCCGTGAATCAAATTAGATCTACAAGTTGGACAAATTATTTACTGACAGAAAAAAAAACGAACGATCTAACTGATAGAACAAGTACAATTAGAAAAAAAATAGAAAAAATTACAAAAGAAAAAAAAAAAGTGATTCCAGGAATAAATCTTAGTCCTAATACTAATAAAAGTAGTTCTAATGTTAAAAGATTCGAATTCCCAAAAACTATTTGGCAAATATTACAAAGGCGCAGCGCTCGATTAATTCATAAATTTTATTTTTTTATAAAATTTTTCATTGAAAAGATATACATAGATATACTTCTATCTATGATTAATATTCCCAGAATGCATACAAAACTTTTTCTTGAATCAACAAAAACTCTTATTGATAAACCCATTTTAAATATTCAAAAAAATCATGAAAAAGGTAATAAAACTAATGAAACGAAAATTGACTTTATTTCAACTATACAAAAATCCTTTTATAATATTAGTAATAATAATTCACAGAGTGTTGATGGATTATCCTCCTTCTCACAAGCATATGTATTTTACAAATTGTCACAAATCCAAGTTCTTAAATTAAACAAGTTAAGATCTATTCTTGAATATCACGGAACACCCCTTTTTCTTAAAACTTCAATAAAAACTTATTTTGGAAGACAAGGAATAATTGATTTTGAATTCAAAGCTAAGAAACTTCGGAACTCGAAAAAAAATAAATGGAAAAACTGGTTAATAGGTCATTATCAATACCATTTATCTCAGATTAGATGGTCTAAATTAAAATTAATAGCACAAAAGTGGCAAAATAGCACCAATCAATGTCATACAATTCAAGATACAAATTTAAAGAAAGAGGATTCATATGAAAAAGAACAATTAAGTTATTATAAAAAACAAAGCGATTACAAAGTATATTTATTATCAAATCAGAAAGAGAATTTTAAAAAATACTATATATATAATCTTTTATCTTATAGATCTATTAATTATGAAAAGAAAGAGGACCCATCCATTTATAGATCACCATTCCAAGTAAATAAGACTCAAAAGAATTCTTATAATTACAACACACAGAAAAGAAAAACATTTGATAAATTAGCCTATATCCCTATCAATAATTTTCTAGGCAAAGGTGATATTATATATATG